CGAGGTATAAAAGCATCTCTATCAAGACGACAGATCCTCTCTCTGTATTATCATATAGGATCAATTCTAACAAGTCGCACACTCATATTCCAGAAATACAGAAATAAATAAATTTCACGATCGAACTAGGAAAATAGACTAGAATAAAAAATCCGAGAGAAAAATGCTTCATTTTTTATTCAAAAGCTAGGCCTTATTGTTTCTTATAAATCTAATTCATTGAAATTCCATCTAGTAAAACGGAAGAATTATAAATCTCCAAAATAATAGATAGGAATACTGCAAATAGAGCCATTGCGATACCCATTAGAGGAGTGGTTCCCCATCCTGGAGCTACTTTACCATATTCGGAATTCAATGGTTTCAATAAATCCCCTACAACAGTTCGTCTTGGACCAGATCGAGAACCACCCTCCACGCTTTGTGTAGCCATAAATTGAATCCTATTTGTATTAATTGAGATCTGTTGACTTTGTATACCATTCCGTTGTAAATAAATGATCTTATCATAGATCCATTGTGGTCTTGAAATCATATAATAATGGAAACAGCAACCCTAGTCGCCATCTCTATATCTGGTTTACTTGTAAGTTTTACTGGGTATGCTTTATATACTGCTTTTGGGCAACCCTCTCAACAACTAAGAGATCCATTTGAGGAACACGGGGACTAAAAGAGCCTCCCAATATTGGGAGGCTCTTTACCTCTTTATTTCAATTAAGATATCAAAAAATCATTTTACCTTTTTAGTTTGAATTTTAGGCGGTTCTCGAAAAAAAATAGCGAAAAAAATTATTCCTAAAGTTGAGACTAAAAGGAATGTATAAACCAATGCTTCCATAAATTCAATTGTGGTTTACAATTATAGCTTTCATACCTGTTTATTTTGGAGCGTCTCCCGGATAAAAAAAGACCAAAATTAAAAGAAAAGGTGGCAATTCAAATTAAGATATCTACATACCCTATGGAAAATTACAAAACGAAAATAGAGGCGAAAACTAAGAGATCAAATATTGTATCAGACTACTTGTCTTTTTGTAGTTGGATCTCCAAGTTTTTGGAATGCTCCAAATTCCACTTGAGCATCTAAATCTGGATCAATCCCAGCAAAAACATCTCTGAACAAAGTTCGAGCACCATGCCAAATGTGTCCGAAGAAAAAGAGCAGAGCGAACGAAGCATGTCCAAAAGTAAACCAACCCCTTGGACTACTACGAAAAACACCATCGGATTTCAAAGTAGCACGATCTAATTCAAAAATTTCTCCTAATTGAGCACGTCGAGCATATTTTTTGACAGTAGCAGGATCACTATAACTGACTCCATTTAGTTCACCACCATAGAACTCAACAGTTACACCTACTTGTTCGACACTATACTTCGACTCTGCCCTTCGAAAAGGAACATCGGCTCTAACAATCCCATCTCCATCTACCAAAACAACTGGAAATGTTTCAAAAAAAGTAGGCATACGGCGTACAAAAAGTTCACGCCCTTCTTTATCTCTAAAGATAGGATGTCCTAACCATCCAACAGCTATTCCATCCCCGTTGTCCATCGAACCTGCTCTGAACAATCCACCTTTTGCAGGATTATTGCCAATGTAATCATAAAAAGTTAATTTTTCGGGAATTTTAGACCAAGCTTCGGATAAATTTTGATTTTCGGCTAGCCCGGCACTAACTCTTCGATATATTTCTTGCTGGAAGTATCCTTGATCCCATTGATAACGAGTGGGACCAAATAATTCAATCGGGGTAGTTGCTGAACCATACCACATAGTTCCAGCAACAACAAACGCTGCAAAAAAGACAGCAGCGATACTACTGGAAAGGACAGTTTCAATATTTCCCATACGTAATCCTTTGTATAAACGTTGGGGCGGACGGACGCTAAGATGAAATAAGCCCGCCAATATGCCCAATGTACCCGCTGCAATATGATGAGAAGCTATTCCTCCTGGAACAAAGGGATCAAAACCTTCCACACCCCATGCTGGACTTACTGGTTGTACCTTTCCAGTTAATCCATAAGGATCGGAGACCCATATTCCAGGACCATACAATCCTGTTACATGAAAAGCGCCAAACCCAAAGCAAGCTACCCCTGAGAGAAATAAATGAATTCCAAAGATCTTGGGCAAATCCAAAGACGGTTTTCCTGTACGCTCATCAAAAAATATTTCTAGATCCCAATACACCCAATGCCAAATAGCTGCTAAGAAACACAAGCCAGAAAACACAATATGCGCCCCAGCCACACCTTCATAACTCCAAATACCCGGATTGCTTATAGTTCCTCCTGTGATATTCCAACCACCCCACGAATTGGTTATTCCTAAACGAGTCATGAACGGTATAACGAACATACCTTGTCTCCACATCGGATCAAGAACGGGGTCAGAGGGATCAAAAACTGCTAATTCATATAGAGCCATCGAACCAGCCCAACCAGCAACCAACGCTGTATGCATTATATGGACAGACAGCAAACGACCGGGATCATTCAATACGACGGTATGAACACGATACCAAGGCAAACCCATGGAAATACCCCTTTATTCACGAAAAATAAACACTATGTAACTTTATTGCACTGGAAAAACTATGGTATGGATCTCCTTTTTTAAGTGGAGAAAGAATTACTATTTTTTTTTTCTATTCTTTTTTTTAGTATTTTAGTAATAATATAACAATTCTGTTTGTAGGAACAAAAAAAAGAGAAGCAAATCTATTTTATACCCGATAAGTACCAATACGCAACGGGTAGATGACTCCATTTTCTATGAGCGAATACATATAAATTTGTTCATGATTCAAAGGACTTATTCGTAATAATTTGACTCTATTCGATTTGTCTTCCTTATATTTTATATATTTCTTTTTTCTATTTTTATAAAATTTTTATAAATTCTAAATAGAAATTCTAATAGAAATAGAAATCCATGTATAAAATATTACAAAATATTACGCAAATATTTAGTAAATTAGAAAGGTCAATATTCTTAAAAAAAAAAATTCATTGTTACGTTTTCATATCAAAGTGAAATAGAGTACTTAATCTTTTTTCTTTCATTTAATGCCTATTGGTGTTCCAAAAGTCCCTTTTCGACATCCTGGAGAAGACGATTCACTTTGGATTGACTTATAGTGCGACTTGTCAGATATATTGGGTCATACGGAATTCCCCCGTTCTCTCACCCGATTGAGATATCCCTCTGTTTCGCCCAAGAAAGATTGATTAAATCATCAAAAATTTGGAGCGTGAAGTGCAATCAAGTTCAATTAAATCTATGCTTTTGGGGTACTCAAATTAATATTATCAATTAGAATACTTATATGGTTGCCTTGTTTAGACGAACAAAATGAAGTATCCAGACTCCGTTTAGAAAATCCAATTGGTAATATATCTATTATCATTACTACTTGTATCATATTCTATATTAGAAATTTTTTTATAAATTTTGATTCGAACTCAAAATCATATTCAATCGAATAAAATAATATAATGAATACGTCAAATATTTGACAGAAACGTTAAATGAATTTAAAAAAACGAAGTTTTAACAAAAAGCCGCGGTATTAGAGCATTTGCCCTATATGTGCAAATAAAAATCGGGAAGATCTTTACTCGGAGTAGAGCACAAACCTAAAAGAATTGAAGAAGCCCACTCAGGAACAAGAGAATGCCATCGTGATTTGAATTCACTCACGATGAACGAATACATCAATAAGAAGTTAATTTGATAAGTTTAATTAATTTTTTTGTAAGTAAACGCGTCAAAACTCATATTTCTGAAAAAATAGAAGAAAAGCCCCCTCATTCAAAATAAAGGTTAACAAAGTACTCACTATCAAAAAAAAGCAGGGCTAGAATCTAAACATTGATTCTTTTTTTTATTTTCGTTATTTTTGGTAAACCGTATGCATCAAAAGGTGCATGTACGGTTTCTCGAGGATAGAATTTTATCCTAATCAACCGACTTTATCGAGAAAGGTTACTTTTTTTAGGTCAAGGTGTTGATAGTGAGATCTCGAATCAACTTATTGGTCTTATGGTATATCTCAGTATAGAGAGCGAGACCAAAGATTTGTATTTGTTTATAAACTCTCCTGGCGGATGGGTAATACCCGGAGTAGCTATTTATGATACTATGCAATTTGTGCGACCAGATGTACAAACAATATGCATGGGATTAGCTGCTTCAATGGGATCTTTTATTCTGGTCGGAGGAAAAATTACCAAACGTTTAGCATTCCCTCATGCTTGGCGCCAATGGGTTTTTATTTGAAAGAAAAAAACTATGCCTTCGCCATATGAAATATAAATATTAAGTAATAATAGCATGGCATTTCGAATTCGATATAGATATAAGAAATTTTTTTTAAACATTAGATTATGTATCGAAAGAGTCGTATGGGATATTAAGGGCCTTTCTGATTTTATTCTATCAGGAACCTCTTTCAGCGTCACAAACATTTTTGTTTTCGCACCGGAGGGCTCTTAACACTATTTATGTTATGAAAGAGTACAAAAAAAAGATTCTATTATTATTTAATATTATTTTTTTTTCAACTAAAAAAAAAAAAAAGAAACTTTGGGATTGCTAAACCACTGATAAAATAAAGCAACGGGACCACCATAGTATTTTTGCTTTTTACCTCTTCCCAAAGAAAGGGTGGTTATTGGAGCATTTACTGATTTAAGCCTAGATGTTTTTCGATGAAAGGTAAAATAAAAGTGAATTCTAGTGTGAAGCCGTATGCAATGTACAAACAATAACAATGCCTGTACGGTTGTTCAATTCTATCGTCTTTTCTTATTCTTTTTTATCTCTTCCCGGACCCTTCTTATTTATTATATTTATATTATTTATTATATTATGGGAGCTAGACTAAACTTTTTTTTTCTTATATGATCAGGGTAATGATTCATCAACCTATTGCTGGTTTTTATCAGGCACAAATAGCAGAATTTGTCCTAGAAGCAGAAGAACTACTGAAACTGCGTGAAATCATCACAAGGATTTATGCACAAAGAACGGGAAAACCCTTATGGGTTGTATCCGAAGACATGGAAAGAGATGTTTTTATGTCAGCAACAGAAGCCCAAGCTCATGGAATTGTTGATCTTGTAGCAGTTGCATAAGAAATAGAAGAAATTTCATGCAAATCGCGATTTGATATTTTTTTACCGAAATTTCGATTTAATATTCTATTATTTAATATAGAAAAAATTCAGAATCATACGGTTACGATCGATCTAAACCAGCCCATTATGCATACGATTCAAGATGCCAACTATTAAACAACTTATTAGAAACACACGACAGCCAATTAGAAATGTTACCAAATCCCCCGCTCTTGGGGGATGTCCTCAGCGCCGAGGAACATGTACTAGGGTGTATGTGCGACTTGTTTAGATCATGAGCTTGGACAAAAGAAAGGAAAAATTTTTCCACTATTTGTGTCAGTACGGATGAATAGGATAGAATAGAAGAATGACTTTCATTATCTAAAAAAAAAAAAAAAGATCTATCACATTCGTCGATTGTGTATCAAATTTATGGTTTCATTGGTGCAAATTCAATCACCTCAATTTTCAATTTAAAACAAGAAAGAACTTCCCATGGGTAACAAATGATTATCCATTAAGCAGGGAAAATCTTATTAAAAGTTAAGAGGCTGAAAATTTATGCCCCTACTCTTGCAAGAACGGACTAAGAGGGTCAACGAATTAGGTAATCCTCATAATTAAATACCGTTACTATAATAGATAGATTTCCTTGTGAAAGACCTATTACTGGAGAATTCATAGGTAGAGCAAAAGAATGTGAACTGTACACGTTAACAATAGCATTGATTCAATGATTAAATGCAGGAGGGGCTCCGGTGTATAGAGAAGACCTCACCGTTTACGAAGTAACCATAGAAACGATGGAACCCACTATTTATCTATTTCTATTTACTGCTCATTTTTAGTTATTATATTTTTGTTTGTGTTTGAGACCTAATATCAATACAGTTTCTTATTCTTATTTCGAGACGAAATGTCTCCAAAAAAAAAATCGTGGTTGGGAAGGTTATAGTAGCAAAAGCCGTTGGAATTATTATTTTATACATTGGAAAAATACGTTTTGTTATTATAGAAAAGGGGAAAAAGAATAACTGAACGAAAAGAAACCAATTAGTTATTCCTCAAAGTTTCGTGTACTCAATGACCAGAATTAGACGAGGATATATAGCCCGGAGACGTAGAACAAAAATTCGTTTATTCGTATCAAGCTTTCGCGGGGCTCATTCAAGACTTACTCGAAGTATTACTCAACAAAAAATAAGAGCTTTGGTTTCGGCCCATCGGGATAGAGATAGACAGAAAAGAAATTTTCGTCGTTTGTGGGTCACTCGGATAAATGCAGTAATTCGCGAAAATAGGGTATCCTATAGTTATAGTAGATTAATAAATAATCTGTACAAGAGACAATTGCTTCTTAATCGTAAAATACTTGCACAAATAGCTATATTAAATAGGAATTGTCTTTATACGATTTCCAATGACATTAGAAAATAAGGAAATTGTAAGGAATCCATAGAATTTTTTACATGGAATTTCTTTTCAAGAAATTCCGGGAAGATAGAATAGAAATGAAAATAGAATAGAAACTCATACGATAAAATATGATGAGAATATGATCAAGTAAAGTAGTCAAAGTAAACAAAACATTCACTAAAAAAAACGTTTCTTCTCCCCCAATTCGTTTTTTTTCTTACGACACGAAAATCAAATTTGGATTTTTATTTTTTTTTTTGAACAAAACATCAATCTATGGTTCAATTCGAGTTGGATTTGAGTAAGCCTATTTTGCTTGCTGGTTCTAAGATCAGTAGTTAGAGTGACCAACTCGCTTTTTTTCAAATTGTTTTTCATTATTAAGAAAAGGTAACAAAGATAAAATACGAGCTTGTTTTATAGCAATAGTAATTAATCGTTGTTGTTTTAAACTCAATCTATTCACCCGTCTAGATAATATTTTTCCTTGTTCACTAATAAATCGACTAATTAAACTCATGTTTCTATAATCAATTCGATCCCCCGATTGGATCGGGGGCAAACGCCTACGAAAAGATCGCTTGGACTTAGGGAAAAGTCGTTTGGATTTATCCATGGTTTGTTTATTCCTTAGTTCAAAAATCCTATTTCGTTCAATTGGATCACAAATGATTTCGAATTCAAAAATAGGATTTGTTTTGTTTATTTTATATTTACTATTTAGAATATTGAATATTTTTTTATTTAATTTATATATTTACTATTTATTATTTAATATTTTTTTTAATTATATTCAATATTTAATTAAATAATTAATATTGAATTATTTTAATTTTTATTATTTTAATTATATATTTCTATTAATAGAATAATATTCTATTTAATAGAATATTTTAATTATTTTAATTAATTAAATATATTCCTATTCAATAGAATATATTTCTCTATTTATTTAAAATCTATTTATCTATATATAGAAATAGATATAATTCGACTTTCGAATATATATTAGCGTAATATATTATAGGATAATATATTCTATAGCATAATATATTTATTATATTATAGTAAGATAATATATATTCGATAAGATTCTATAGTATTCTTTCTATACTATATTATTCTATATTTAATATGTTCTTTATATCATTGTCATCTTCCTTGAAAAGGTGACACGCAAGCGATAGATTCCATCTATTTCTTTATCTCCCCGTGAATTGTATGTTTGTAACAATAGGGACAGAATTTTCTCAATTCCAATCGACTGGGCGTATTGTGTCGATTCTTTTGAGTAATATATCTCGAAATGCCTGTTGATTTCTTATTAACACTCTTTCGAACACAACCGGTACATTCTAAAATAATCCTTACTCGAACATCTTTCCCCTTGGCCATAAACCTCCTTGGGATTTTGGGATTTTTTATTCATTCAACTCTTCTATTTTCCGATCTGAAGTAACGAAGAAAGGAAAGAAAAAGAAGTGAAGTTGCTAACTCGAAATCCAAATTATGAAAAATTTCATTGCAACTAATATAGTTCTAATTATAGTAATAATAAGTAATACAAAGATTTTAAACTCTATCTCAATTAGAAGTTTCGATGAGAATCACAGTAATTCATTTAAGTGTCTTGTAGAATACTGTTGCACTAACTACATTTCTAACTACCTTCTCTTAATTTTAATTTAATTGAAGTTACTTTCACTGGAAGCGCGGACCCCGAGTTCCGAATTTTACTGAAGTTGAATCCACTTTTTTTTCTTTTCTAACTTATTCAAATTAAATAAAAAAAAAGAGGAGGGGGGTAGTAGTCACAGATATTTAATTGTATCTCTAATCTTCTTCACCCTCTCCCCCACGCGTTGATAACTAGAATGAAAAAAAAGGCAATGTCAATCCATCGGGGAAAAAACGATTGATCTCTATCAATAGGCCTGCTAAAGACGCAAACCATAGAGTACTTATTACCGGTGCCACGGATAGGTATGTTTTTAGATCTCGCATTTTGAATCCTCCTTCTTTAGTCTTTATTGTTTCTTTATTGTAATAACTACGCTTTATTTTTTTTTATTCTAATACATAATTCTAATAGATAGAGAATCCGATTCTATGTAATTCAAGGCAACTTGCATTTGTTTTGTACACGGAATCTCTAATTCAAATTCAAAAAAATGTACAACAATTTCATAGATAAGATTTTCCTTTTCTTAAAACCGCCCTTTTTCTCGAGCATTAACGAAATTTGCGCAAGTTTCTTATTATATAATATATGATATGAGATCAAAAAGAAAAAATGATAATGGATATCAAAATGAAATAAAGTATGTGGAAAACAGGTATTCTTTACAATAAGATTATAAATGAATTACAAAGGGATGTAGCGCAGCTTGGTAGCGCGTTTGTTTTGGGTACAAAATGTCACGGGTTCAAATCCTGTCATCCCTATCGATTACTTCGTCTATGAGCAATAACAAAGGATCAGTTGAGATTAATTAAAATTGAAAATGGGACATACTGTCAATTTTGAATATATATCATATTCTCTATATATAGTATAAGCATTCAAAATCGAGTAGAGGTAACAAAAGACTCTTTTTTACTTACAGTCTCCTTTTTTGTGATTGGGACAAGAAAGCGCTCTTAGTTCAGTTCGGTAGAACGTGGGTCTCCAAAACCCAATGTCGTAGGTTCAAATCCTACAGAGCGTGATTCTCTTTTTGGTTTCTTAGTTCAAAATTTATACGGAAAAATCGAAGAGCACTCTGAATTTGACCTCCTCCTTTCTTTAATCCGAAGAAGGTCAAAAAAAACACGGTGTTAATTAATATTAATCAAAGGTCCAACTGATCACCACGTCTATATTGTAAATATGCAGTTACGAATAATCCCGCCAAAGTAATAGGAATTAGCCCCAAGACAATTCCAAAAAGCAAAACTTCAATCATTTCAATTTTTTTTGAAAAAGGGAAAAAGAGAGGTAATATCTATCCTTAAATATTAAGCCATATTGACCAGAAATCTCAATAACCAAGAATTGGAAACGGACACGGTAAAGAACTAGAAACTAGGTGGAATACTACAGAAAATTTTTGTTTTTATTTTTCTAATTTTTATAAACTGTTCATTCAATTAATTTCAAATAAGGCGTATCTTGCTCAGACCAATAAATAGAACTGAGGTTATAGTTAAAGCAGCTAGTAGAAAACCGAAAAAACTAGTTATAGTAGGCATGAAGGAGCTAAATAAACTTTTTTATACATATGCTTGTAAAGCAAAAGCACTTCCCTAAGTTCAATTTTTTGAAAGATAGAAGGATAAAGAAAAATAAAAAATGAAAGAATAAGTTCAATTGAGAATTTTTTTATTGATTTTTTTTATCAATCATTTATTAATCATTATCATAATAAATTTTCCACGGCACTAATAAAATAAGAGGGGTAGTGGTATAAAT